GCTAGCGTAGCTTAATTAAAGCATAACACTGAAGATGTTAAGACAGACCTTAGAGTGGTCTCGCAAGCACAAAGGTTTGGTCCTGTCTTTACTGTCAGCTCTAGCTGAACTTACACATGCGAGTATCCGCACCCCCGTGAGAATGCCCTAAAGTTCCCAACCGGAAACAAGGAGCTGGTATCAGGCTCAAAAATTAGCCCATGACACCTTGCTTAGCCACACCCCCAAGGGATTTCAGCAGTGATAAACATTAAGCCATAAGTGAAAACTTGACTTAGTTAAAGCTAAGAAGGCCGGTAAAACTCGTGCCAGCCACCGCGGTTATACGAGAGGCCTAAGTTGACAGACAACGGCGTAAAGAGTGGTTAAGGAATAATTTCAACTAAAGCCGAACATCCTCAAGACTGTCATACGTTTCCGAGGATAAGAAGCCCCACTACGAAAGTGGCTTTAATACCCCTGACCCCACGAAAGCTGTGATACAAACTGGGATTAGATACCCCACTATGCTCAGCCGTAAACTTAGATAAAACTTTACACCCCTTATCCGCCAGGGTACTACGAGCATTAGCTTAAAACCCAAAGGACTTGGCGGTGCTTCAAACCCACCTAGAGGAGCCTGTTCTAGAACCGATAATCCCCGTTAAACCTCACCCTCTCTTGTTCTTCCCGCCTATATACCGCCGTCGTCAGCCTACCCTGTGAAGGCCCCATAGTAAGCAAAATCAGTAAAACTTAAAACGCCAGGTCGAGGTGTAGCATATGAGAGGGAAAGAAATGGGCTACATTCCCTAAATCTGGGCATACGGACAGCATAATGAAAAGTATGTTAGAAGGAGGATTTAGCAGTAAGCAGAAAATAGAGAGTTCTGCTGAAACTGGCCCTGAAGCGCGCACACACCGCCCGTCACTCTCCCCAAAACCTTAAAAAAAGTAAATAAACCCCCTAACCTAATAAAGGGGAGGCAAGTCGTAACATGGTAAGTGTACCGGAAGGTGCACTTGGTCAACCAGAGCGTAGCTAAGACAGAAAAGCATCTCCCTTACACTGAGACGACACCCGTGCAAATCGGGTCGCCCTGAAGCCAAACAGCTAGCCCACCTAATCAACACCACCATAAACACATAATTACACCCTAAAACACTATCAACCAACCAACAAAACATTTTTCCCCTCTAGTATGGGAGACAGAAAAAGAGCCAGGAGCTATAGAGAAAGTACCGCAAGGGAACGCTGAAAGAGAAATGAAACAAACCAGTAAAGCACCAAAAAGCAGAGACTTGAACTCGTACCTTTTGCATCATGAATTAGCCAGTAACCTCTAAGCAAAATGAATTTTAGTTTAGCCCCCCGAAACTAGGTGAGCTACTCCAAGACAGCCTAACAATAGGGCGAACCCTTCTCTGTGGCAAAAGAGTGGGAAGAGCTTCGAGTAGCGGTGAAAAGCCTATCGAACCTAGTTATAGCTGGTTGCCTGAGAAATGAATAGAAGTTCAGCCTCCTCCCTTCTTCCCCCAATTATGGAACCTGCCTTAACCACAGAGAAAAAGAAGAGAAGAGAGTTAGTCAAAGAAGGGACAGCTTCTTTGAAAAAAGACACAACTTTTTTAGGAGGTAAAAAATCAAATTAAATCAAGGCTATATGTTCAGGTGGGCCTAAAAGCAGCCATCCTATAAGAAAGCGTTATAGCTCGAACATTAACATCGCTTTTAATACTGATAAATCAATTTTACACCCCTTAAACTAACAGGCCCTTCTATTTTATAATAGAAGAGATAATGCTAGTATGAGTAATAAGAGACAACGAATCTCTCCAAGCACAAGTGTACATCAAAACAGACCTTCTACCGAAAATTAACGGCCCCAAACAAAGAGGGAATTGGAAAACAAATAGACAACTAGAAAATCTTCCAACAATTACCGTTAACCCCACACTGGAGTGCTATCATGGAAAGACTTAAAGGAGAAGAAGGAACTCGGCAAACATGTTCCTGGTCCCGCCTGTTTACCAAAAACATCGCCTCTTGCTAAAAAAGTATAAGAGGTCCCGCCTGCCCTGTGACAAAAAGTTTAACGGCCGCGGTATTTTGACCGTGCGAAGGTAGCGCAATCACTTGTTTCTTAAATGGAGACCTGTATGAATGGCATAACGAGGACCAACCTGTCTCCTTCTCCTAGTCAATGAAATTGATCTCCCCGTGCAGAAGCGGGGATAATAACATAAGACGAGAAGACCCTTTGGAGCTTTAGACTATGAACAGACCATGCTAATTACACCAAACAAAAGGAACTAAGCCAATTGGACCCCTGCTCTAATGTCTTCGGTTGGGGCGACCACGGGGAAACAAAAAACCCCCATGAGGAACAGGAGAACTTTTCTCCCACAACTAAGACCGGCAGGTCTAAGTACCAGAATTTCTGACCAGAAGATCCGGCAACGCCGATCAACGAACCAAGTTACCCTAGGGATAACAGCGCAATCCCCTTTTAGAGCTCATATCGACAAGGGGGTTTACGACCTCGATGTTGGATCAGGACATCCTAATGGTGCAGCCGCTATTAAGGGTTCGTTTGTTCAACGATTAAAGTCCTACGTGATCTGAGTTCAGACCGGAGTAATCCAGGTCAGTTTCTATCTATGAAATGTTCTTTTCTAGTACGAAAGGACCGAAAAGAAGAGGCCCATTCTGCAAGAACGCCTCCCCCTTACCTGATGAAAACAACTAAAATAGGCAAAAGGACATAACCCCTTTAGCCGTAAAGAACGGCGTGTTAGGATGGCAGAGCCCGGCGATTGCGAAAGGCCTAAGCCCTTCCCACAGAGGTTCAAGTCCTCTTCTTAACTATGCTCATAATAATTCTTACCCTCGTCATCAACCCATTAATCCTAACCGTTTTTGTATTGCTTGCAGTAGCCCTCCTCACCCTCGTTGAACGAAAAGTTTTAGGGTATATACAGTTACGAAAAGGCCCGAATGTAGTTGGACCTTACGGCTTACTTCAACCAATCGCAGACGGCCTAAAACTATTTATAAAAGAGCCCGTCCGCCCATCTACCTCCTCACCAATTTTATTTCTTCTAACCCCTATACTAGCACTTACACTAGCTATCACCTTATGAGCTCCTATGCCCCTACCATTCTCAATAGCAGACCTCAACCTTGGGATCCTTTTTATTCTCGCCCTATCAAGCCTTGCCGTGTACTCAATTTTAGGCTCTGGGTGGGCCTCAAATTCAAAATACGCTCTAATTGGTGCCATCCGAGCTGCCGCACAAACCATTTCTTACGAAGTCAGCCTCGGCCTAATTCTCCTTAACGCTGTAGTTTTTACAGGAAACTTCACTCTCCAGACATTCAGCACTGCACAAGAAGCAACATGACTTATTTTACCAGCCTGGCCCCTAGCCGCAATATGATACATTTCCACGCTTGCAGAAACCAACCGAGCCCCATTTGACCTTACAGAAGGTGAATCCGAGCTTGTATCAGGCTTTAACGTCGAATATGCAGGAGGACCTTTCGCTTTATTTTTCCTTGCCGAATACGCGAATATCCTTCTTATAAACACCCTGTCTGCCACACTATTTTTAGGGACTACAATCTACCACTTCTCACCAGAACTTACTTCCATCGGCCTCATACTTAAAGCAGCTATGCTCTCTACTTTATTCCTATGAGTACGCGCATCATACCCCCGATTTCGATACGACCAACTAATGCACCTCATCTGAAAAAACTTCCTCCCTCTTACACTTGCATTAGTTATCTGGCACCTTGCCGTACCAATCTCATTTTCAGGCCTTCCTCCCCACCTATAGGCCTGGAGTTGTGCCTGAAGTAAAGGGCCACTTTGATAGAGTGAAAAATGAGGGTTAAAGTCCCTCCAACTCCTTAGAAAGAAGGGGTTCGAACCCTACCTGAAGAGATCAAAACTCTTAGTGCTTCCGCTACACCACTTCCTAGTAAAGTCAGCTAAATAAAGCTTTTGGGCCCATACCCCAAAAATGTTGGTTAAAATCCTTCCTTTACTAATGAACCCTTACATCCTCGCCACCATAATCTTTGGACTAGGGCTAGGAACCACAGTTACCCTAACAAGCTCTCACTGATTCCTGGCCTGAATGGGCCTCGAAATCAATACACTAGCCATTATTCCGCTTATAGCCCAAACCCACCACCCCCGAGCAGTAGAAGCCACGACTAAGTACTTTTTAACCCAGGCAACCGCTGCCACAACAATCCTATTTGCTTGCACCACAAACGCATGACTCACAGGACAATGAGATATCTATCAACTCACCCACCCATTCCCCGCGATAATGATTTACCTCGCCCTCGCCTTAAAAGTTGGACTAGCACCCCTTCATGCTTGACTACCAGAAGTTCTTCAAGGACTGGACTTGACAACCGGCTTAATTCTGTCTACATGGCAGAAACTAGCCCCATTTGCCCTGCTCCTTCAAATCCAGCCGACCGATTCAACTATTCCCATCATTCTAGGCCTAGCTTCCACGCTCATTGGAGGATGAGGAGGCCTAAACCAGACACAACTACGAAAAATTCTTGCCTACTCATCAATTGCGCATCTAGGCTGAATAGTTCTAGTAGTGCAATTCTCACCATCACTAACTTTCCTAACACTAATAATTTATCTCCTCATAACCTCTTCCACCTTCTTGATTTTTAAAGCCAACAAAACCACAAACATCAATTCACTAGCCACCTCGTGAGCAAAGGCCCCCGCACTTACGTCTTTAACCCCCCTTGTTCTTCTCTCCCTTGGAGGCCTCCCTCCTTTAACAGGATTCATGCCAAAATGGCTAATCCTACAAGAACTCACAAAACAAGAACTTGGAATTACAGCCACCTTAGCCGCCATGTCCGCCTTATTAAGCCTTTACTTCTACCTTCGCCTTTCCCACGCCATAACCCTCACAATCTCCCCTAACAACCTCTCTGGTACCACCCCTTGACGTCTTACCCCTAACCACCAAACCCTACCTTTGGCAGTCGCAACATCAGCAACCATCTGCCTTCTTCCCCTGACCCCGGCCCTAATAACAATTCTCACCATTTAGAGATTTAGGATAGAACTTAGACCAAGGGCCTTCAAAGCCCTAAGCGGGAGTGAAAATCTCCCAATCTCTGCTAAGACTTACGGGACACTAACCCACATCTTCTGCATGCAAAGCAGACACTTTAATTAAGCTAAAGCCTTACTAGACAGATAGGCCTCGATCCTATAAACTCTTAGTTAACAGCTAAGCGCTCAAGCCAGCGAGCATCAATCTACCTTTCCCCCGCCTAGCTTCACAAAAATAGGCGGGGGAAAGCCCCGGCAGGCGCTAACCTGCTTCTTTAGATTTGCAATCTAACATGGTAACACCTCAGAGCTTCTGATAGGAAGAGGACTCAAACCTCTGTTTATGGAGCTACAATCCACCGCTTAAACCTCAGCCATCCTACCTGTGGCAATCACACGATGATTTTTCTCAACCAATCACAAAGATATTGGCACCCTGTATTTAGTATTTGGTGCTTGAGCCGGAATAGTAGGCACTGCCTTAAGTCTTCTTATTCGAGCAGAATTAAGCCAGCCAGGCTCTCTTCTGGGTGACGACCAGATTTATAACGTCATTGTTACAGCACATGCCTTTGTAATGATTTTCTTTATAGTAATGCCAATTATGATCGGTGGCTTTGGCAACTGATTAATCCCTCTCATGATCGGCGCCCCTGATATGGCATTCCCTCGAATAAACAACATGAGCTTTTGACTTCTCCCTCCATCTTTCCTTCTACTCTTAGCCTCATCAGGTGTTGAAGCCGGGGCTGGAACAGGATGAACAGTCTACCCCCCACTAGCAGGCAACTTAGCCCACGCAGGGGCATCTGTTGATCTAACAATTTTCTCACTCCATTTAGCCGGGGTCTCATCAATCCTTGGAGCAATTAATTTTATTACAACAATTATTAATATGAAACCCCCTGCAATCTCACAATATCAGACCCCCCTCTTTGTCTGAGCCGTCCTTATTACAGCAGTTCTTCTTCTTCTCTCTCTTCCCGTTCTTGCGGCAGGCATTACAATGCTTCTAACAGACCGAAATCTAAACACAACATTCTTCGACCCTGCAGGAGGAGGAGATCCCATTCTTTACCAACATCTCTTCTGATTCTTTGGCCACCCCGAAGTCTATATTTTAATTTTACCCGGCTTTGGAATGATCTCCCATATTGTAGCTTACTACTCAGGCAAAAAAGAACCATTCGGCTACATGGGCATGGTCTGAGCTATGATAGCAATTGGACTCTTAGGCTTTATTGTGTGGGCCCACCACATGTTTACCGTAGGGATGGACGTAGACACACGTGCCTATTTTACATCGGCTACTATAATTATTGCAATTCCTACAGGTGTAAAAGTCTTTAGCTGACTCGCCACTCTTCACGGAGGGGTAATTAAATGAGAAACCCCACTTCTATGGGCCCTGGGATTTATTTTCCTATTCACAGTAGGAGGCCTAACTGGAATCGTCCTAGCTAATTCTTCTCTAGATATTGTTCTCCATGACACATACTACGTAGTAGCCCACTTCCACTATGTTCTGTCGATAGGAGCTGTATTCGCAATTATAGCAGCCTTCGTCCACTGATTCCCCCTATTTTCAGGCTATACCCTACATGAAACATGAACAAAAATCCACTTCGGAATTATGTTCATTGGGGTCAACCTAACTTTCTTCCCACAACACTTCCTAGGCCTTGCAGGAATGCCTCGGCGATATTCCGACTACCCAGACGCTTACACACTATGAAACACAATTTCTTCTATTGGCTCTTTAATCTCATTAGTAGCCGTAATTATGTTCTTGTTCATTATCTGAGAAGCCTTTGCTGCCAAACGAGAAGTACTGTCAGTAGAACTAACCTCAACTAATGTTGAATGACTTCACGGCTGCCCTCCTCCCTACCACACATTTGAAGAACCTGCCTTCGTCCAAATTAAACAAACTTCTCACTAGACGAGAAAGGGAGGAGTTGAACCCCCATAAATTGGTTTCAAGCCAACCACATAACCGCTCTGTCACTTTCTTTATAAGACACTAGTAAAGAAGATATTACATTGCCTTGTCAAGGCAAAATCGTGGGTTAGACCCCCGCGTGTCTTAAACACATGTCACACCCTTCCCAACTAGGATTCCAAGATGCAGCTTCCCCTGTGATAGAAGAACTTCTCCACTTTCACGATCATGCTTTAATAATTGTTTTCCTAATCAGCACACTTGTTCTTTACATTATTGTAGCAATAGTCACAACAAAACTGACAAACAAATTTATTTTAGACTCACAAGAAATCGAAATTATTTGAACCGTTCTCCCCGCAATTATTCTTATTCTTATTGCCCTCCCTTCATTGCGGATTCTTTATCTGATGGACGAAATTAACGACCCTCACCTAACCATTAAAGCAATGGGCCATCAATGATACTGAAGCTACGAATATACAGATTACGAAGACCTAGGTTTTGACTCATACATAATCCCTACTCAAGATCTCACCCCTGGCCAATTCCGTCTTTTAGAAGCCGACCACCGTATAGTAATCCCAGTAGAATCCCCCATCCGAGTCTTAGTTTCTGCAGAAGACGTTCTTCACTCTTGAGCCGTCCCAAGCCTTGGTGTAAAAATAGACGCAGTGCCCGGCCGTCTTAATCAAACAGCCTTTATTGCATCTCGCCCTGGAGTCTTCTACGGACAATGCTCTGAAATCTGTGGAGCAAACCACAGCTTCATGCCTATCGTGGTTGAAGCTGTTCCACTCGAACACTTTGAAAACTGATCCTCTTTAATACTTGAAGACGCATCGCTAAGAAGCTAAATAGGGTCTAGCATTAGCCTTTTAAGCTAAAGACTGGTGGCCCCCAACCACCCTTAGCGAAATGCCCCAACTCAACCCCGCACCATGATTTGCCATCTTAGTCTTTTCTTGATTAATTTTCCTAACAGTTATTCCACCTAAAGTTCTTGCACACTCTTTTCCCAATGAACCAACCTCTCAAAGCACAAAACTGCCAAAAGCAGAACCCTGAAACTGACCATGATAGCTAATTTTTTTGACCAATTCATAAGCCCCGTCTTCCTTGGCATCCCTTTAATTGCCCTAGCCCTCAGCCTACCCTGAACCCTATTCCCACGACCATCCGGTCGTTGACTCCATAATCGCACAATCACCCTACAGAATTGATTCATAAATCGCTTTACACAACAAATCTTCCAACCTATCCCCGTGCCAGGCCATAGCTGAGCCCTTATTTTAATATCTCTTATACTTTTCCTATTAACCTTGAACATGCTGGGACTCCTACCTTACACATTTACACCAACTACACAACTCTCCATAAATATGGCTATTGCCACCCCATTATGACTGGCAACCGTAATTACCGGAATGCGAAACCAACCAACCCATGCCCTCGGCCACCTTCTTCCAGAAGGAACCCCCACCCTTTTAATTCCTATTCTCATTATTATCGAAACGATTAGCCTCTTCATTCGTCCCATCGCCCTCGGAGTACGACTTACAGCTAATTTAACAGCAGGCCACCTGCTTATTCAACTCATCGCCACTGCTGCATTCCAACTCCTACCACTAATACCCGTTGTTGCCGTAACCACAACCGTGCTACTATTCCTTCTTACCCTTCTTGAAGTTGCTGTAGCTATGATTCAAGCCTACGTATTTGTCCTTCTCCTAAGCTTATATTTACAAGAAAACGTTTAATGGCCCACCAAGCGCACGCATACCACATAGTAGACCCAAGCCCCTGACCTCTTACAGGAGCCGTCGCCGCCCTGCTGATAACCTCAGGATTAGCAATCTGAATACATTTCCACACTATAACTCTAATAACCCTCGGACTAATTCTTTTACTCTTAACTATGTATCAATGATGACGAGACATTATTCGAGAAGGCACATTCCAAGGACACCACACACCCCCTGTCCAAAAAGGCCTACGCTACGGAATAATCTTGTTTATTACCTCAGAAGTCTTCTTTTTCCTAGGATTCTTCTGAGCCTTCTACCACTCTAGTCTTGCCCCTACTCCTGAATTAGGCGGCTGCTGACCCCCAACAGGGATTACTACCCTGGACCCATTTGAAGTCCCACTACTCAACACAGCTGTCTTACTTGCATCTGGTGTAACAGTAACCTGAGCTCACCACAGCATTATAGAAGGTCAACGCAAACAAGCAATTCAATCTCTTACCCTAACTATTCTTCTAGGCTTTTATTTCACTTTCCTTCAAGGAATAGAATACTACGAAGCACCTTTCACAATCGCTGACGGAGTTTATGGAGCCACATTCTTCGTTGCCACAGGCTTCCACGGCCTCCATGTAATTATCGGCTCAACATTCCTCGCCGTGTGTTTACTCCGACAAATCCAATACCACTTCACATCTGAGCACCACTTTGGATTTGAAGCCGCTGCCTGATATTGACATTTTGTAGACGTCGTTTGACTATTCTTATACATCTCTATCTACTGATGAGGATCCTAATCTTTCTAGTATCAAACTAGTACATGTGACTTCCAATCACTCAGTCTTGGTTAAAGTCCAAGGAAAGATAATGAACCTACTTTTAACAGTTATTCTTATCTCAACTGCCCTCTCAATTATTTTAGCCATTGTTTCGTTTTGACTCCCACAAATAAGCCCTGACTACGAAAAACTATCACCATACGAATGTGGGTTCGACCCTCTAGGATCAGCCCGCCTCCCCTTCTCCCTCCGATTCTTCCTAGTCGCTATTCTCTTTCTTTTATTTGATTTAGAAATTGCACTCCTCCTCCCCCTTCCATGAGGGGACCAGCTGTCCTCCCCCCTAACAACGTTCATTTGAGCCTCCGCTATCCTAGGCCTTTTAACACTAGGCCTAATTTATGAATGAATCCAAGGGGGCTTAGAATGAGCTGAATAAGCAGTTAGTTTAAGAAAAACATTTGATTTCGGCTCAAAAACTTATGGTTTAAGTCCATAACCGCTTAATGACTCCAACCCACTTTACCTTCTCATCATTATTTTTTCTAGGGCTGGCAGGCCTGGCATTCCACCGAACTCACTTTTTATCCGCCTTGCTATGTCTTGAAGGCATGATGCTTTCCCTTTTTCTTGCCCTATCTTTATGGGCCCTACAACTAGACTCAACAAACTTTGCAGCATCCCCAGTTCTTCTACTAGCTTTCTCTGCCTGTGAAGCTAGCGCCGGCCTAGCTCTTCTCGTCGCCACCGCCCGCACCCACGGCACAGACCGCCTCCAAAGCCTTAACCTCCTACAATGCTAAAAGTTCTATTACCAACCATTATGCTCCTTCCCGTTGCCTGACTCACCCCCCATAAAAAGCTATGAGCAACCACACTCATGTATAGCCTAATTATCGCTGTTATTAGCTTCTCATGACTAAAAATACCTGCTGAAACAGGATGAGCCTGCCTCAGCCAATATATAGCAACAGATCCCTTATCAACCCCCCTGCTAGTTCTTACATGTTGATTGCTCCCCTTAATAATTTTAGCTAGTCAAAACCACATGGCTGCAGAACCCGAAAATCGGCAACGAACTTACATTTTGCTTCTAACATCCCTACAAATCTTTCTCATTATGGCCTTTGGCGCAACAGAGCTAATTATATTTTACGTGATATTTGAAGCCACCCTGATTCCAACACTGTTCATTATTACCCGATGAGGGAACCAGACTGAGCGACTAAACGCCGGAACATACTTTTTATTCTACACTTTAGCCGGCTCTCTGCCTTTATTAGTCGCCCTTCTTCTCCTTCAAAACACAGCAGGCTCACTGTCCCTTTTAACCCTACAACACACCAACCCCTTCCCCCTCTCTACCTACGCAGACAAAATTTGATGAGCAGGCTGCCTAATTGCCTTTCTAGTAAAAATACCTCTCTACGGCGCCCATCTCTGACTCCCTAAAGCCCACGTAGAAGCCCCAATTGCAGGCTCAATAGTCCTAGCAGCAGTCCTTCTAAAACTTGGAGGTTACGGAATGATGCGAATCATAGTCTCACTTGAACCACTAACTAAAGAATTAAGCTACCCCTTTATTATCCTAGCATTATGAGGCGTCCTTATAACCGGCTCTATTTGCCTTCGCCAAACTGATCTTAAATCTCTAATTGCCTATTCATCTGTAAGCCACATGGGTTTAGTCGCTGCCGGAATCCTTATCCAAACCCCATGAGGCTTTACAGGAGCCCTCATTCTTATGATCGCCCACGGCCTCACATCTTCTGCACTTTTCTGTCTCGCAAATACCAACTACGAACGAACCCACAGCCGAACAATAGTTTTAGCCCGAGGACTACAAATAGCCCTTCCTTTAATGGCCTCGTGATGATTTCTAGCTAGTCTAGCAAACCTTGCCTTACCTCCCCTCCCCAACCTCATGGGAGAACTTATAATCCTGACCTCCCTCTTCAACTGATCCCCCTGAACACTCGCACTCACTGGGACAGGCACACTTATTACAGCAGGCTACTCCCTCTATATGTTCTTAATAACACAACGAGGACCCCTCCCCGCCCATATAATTGCTATTAATCCAACACACTCACGAGAACACCTCCTAATTGCTCTTCACCTAATCCCCCTCCTCCTACTTGTTCTTAACCCAGGACTAATCTGAGGCTGAACCATCTGTAGATATAGTTTAACAAAAACGCTAGATTGTGATTCTAGAGATAGAGGTTAAACTCCCCTTATCCACCGAGAGAGGCTCGAAGCAACGATGACTGCTAATTTTCGTCTCCTTGGTTAGACCCCAGGGCTCACTCGAAAAGCTTCTAAAGGATAACAGCTCATCCATTGGTCTTAGGAACCAAAAACTCTTGGTGCAAATCCAAGTAGCAGCTATGCTTCACACCCCACTCATAATAACATCAAGCCTCTTTCTTACCCTGGCTTTATTAGCCCTCCCCGCCCTTTCAACCCTTATTAACTCACCGCCATCCCTCCCCCCTCTCTCCGCCAAAATTAAAACAGCTGTAAAAACAGCATTCTTTGTTAGCCTCCTTCCCTTATTTCTGTTCCTCAACGAGGGGGCAGAGACTGTTTCCACTAATCTAGTTTGAATAAATACATTACTTTTTGACATTAACATCAGCCTCAAATTCGACCTTTACTCAACCGTTTTTTTACCAATCGCACTCTATGTCACCTGATCCATCCTAGAGTTTGCCTCCTGATATATGCACGCCGATCCTAACAAAGACCGTTTCTTCAAATACCTCCTCATTTTCCTTATTGCCATAATAATCCTTGTTACAGCCAACAACATGTTCCAACTTTTTATTGGATGAGAAGGAGTCGGAATTATATCTTTTTTACTAATCGGGTGGTGATACGGCCGAGCCGACGCTAACACCGCAGCCCTTCAAGCCGTCCTATATAACCGAGTCGGAGACATTGGCCTAATCTTAGCAATAGCATGAATTGCTATAACCACGAACTCTTGAGAACTACAACAAATTTTTACACTAACAAAAGACATAAATCTGACACTTCCCCTAATCGGCCTTATTGTGGCAGCCACTGGAAAATCAGCACAATTTGGCCTCCACCCCTGACTCCCTTCCGCCATGGAAGGCCCTACACCTGTCTCAGCACTACTGCATTCTAGCACTATAGTTGTTGCAGGAATCTTCTTACTCATCCGCCTGAGCCCTATAATAGAAAATAACCCAACTGCTTCTACAATTTGTCTATGTCTAGGTGCCTTAACAACCCTTTTTACCGCAACTTGTGCTTTAACACAAAATGATATTAAAAAAATCGTTGCATTCTCTACATCGAGCCAGCTAGGCCTGATAATAGTAACAATTGGCCTCAATCAACCACAACTCGCCTTTTTCCACATCTGTACCCATGCCTTCTTTAAAGCAATACTCTTTCTATGCTCTGGCTCAATTATCCACAGCCTAAATGACGAGCAAGACATCCGAAAAATAGGAGGCATACATCACCTTGCTCCATTTACTTCTTCCTGCCTAACCCTCGGCAGCCTCGCCCTTACAGGAACCCCTTTCCTGGCAGGCTTCTTCTCCAAAGATGCCATCATTGAAGCACTAAACACATCTTACCTAAACGCCTGGGCCCTAACCCTAACCTTAATTGCCACTTCCTTCACAGCAGTTTACAGCCTCCGGGTTGTCTTCTTCGTCTCCATAGGAAATCCTCGATTTAACCCTCTTTCCCCTATCAACGAAAACAGCCCCGAAGTAATTAACCCTATCAAACGACTAGCCTGAGGAAGCATCCTTGCCGGTCTTTTAATTACCTCTAACATCCTCCCTCTAAAAACCCCCGTAATAACAATACACCCCGCACTTAAACTAGCTGCTATCTTAGTAACAATTATTGGAGTACTCACAGCCCTCGAACTTGCATCACTAACAACCAAACAATTTAAAACCCTACCTACAACTAACCTCCACCACTTCTCAAACATACTAGGCTTTTTCCCAGCAATTGTCCACCGACTCGCACCAAAACTAAGCCTTATCTTAGGCCAAAAAGTTGCAACCCAAGTAATCGACCAAACCTGAATAGAAAAAGTAGGCCCCAAAGCAGTTTCTTCCCTTAATAAACCTCTTGTTACTACAACAAGCAATATCCAACAAGGGCTAATCAAAACCTATCTCTCCCTCTTCTTCTTCACAATTTCTATCACCGCCCTCCTACTATTCTTCTAGACTGGACGAAGGGCCCCCCGCGACAACCCTCGCACTAGCTCTAACACAACAAACAGTGCTAATAACAGTGCCAGCCCTGCCAAAATCAAAAACCCACCGCCAGTCGAGTAAATATTTACTATTCCTCACACATCTCCGCAATGAACCGATATCCCCACATACTCCCCAGCCAAGTATCAAGCCCCTTTATACCACCCTCCTCAAAATAATCCTGCAAGTACCACCACAAAGAAAATAAACGTTATTATAACCCCCGCTGCCGACCAAACTCATCAATCCTCAGAGTAAGGATCAGAGGCCAACGCCATAGAATACACAAACACAATCAACATTCCCCCTAAATAAATAATTAAGAGAATTAAAGCAAAGTAAGTCCCCCCATGAATTGCTAAACTCCCACAACCAACCCCCGCAACCAACACTAAAAAAAGCGCAGCAATGTGCGGGATCGGATTAGAAGCAACTGAGGCTATTCCTAAAACTATACTTAATATACATACATATCAAAGAACTGACATAATTCTCACCAGGATTCTCACCAGGACCTATGATTTGAAAAACCATCGTTGATTTCAACTATGAGAACTTTAATGGCAAGCTTACGAAAAACCCACCCCCTTTTTAAAATTGCTAACGACGCAGTAATTGACCTTCCAACCCCCGCCAATATTTCTGCATGATGAAATTTTGGCTCCCTCTTAGGCCTCTGCTTAATTGCCCAAATCTTAACCGGCCTATTTCTTGCTATACATTACACCGCCGACATCTCCACAGCTTTCTCATCTGTAGCACATATCTGCCGTGATGTTAATTACGGGTGAATAATCCGAAACATACATGCAAATGGTGCCTCCTTCTTCTTTGTTTGCATCTATCTCCACATTGGACGAGGCCTATATTATGGCTCCCACCTAAACAAAGAAACATGAAACGTAGGGGTAGTCCTCCTTCTCCTTGTAATAATGACAGCATTCGTTGGCTACGTTTTACCCTGAGGACAAATGTCTTTCTGAGGTGCCACCGTAATTACAAATCTTCTCTCTGCTGTCCCATATATCGGTAACGCCCTTGTCCAATGAATCTGAGGAGGCTTCTCCGTAGACAACGCTACCCTTACCCGATTCTTTACCTTCCACTTTCTCCTACCCTTTATCATCGCGGCAATAAGTATGATTCACCTAATTTTTCTTCACGAAGCCGGATCAAATAACCCAACTGGAATTAACTCCGACGCCGACAAAATCTCTTTCCACCCCTACTTTTCTTACAAAGACATCCTAGGATTCGCAGCTCTTCTTATTACACTCACTTCACTAGCCCTATTCTCTCCAAACCTCTTAGGAGACCCCGACAACTTCACACCTGCAAATCCCCTAGTCACCCCTCCCCACATTAAACCAGAATGATATTTCCTATTCGCATACGCTATTCTACGTTCAATTCCGAACAAACTTGGGGGAGTCTTGGCCCTACTTTCCTCTATTCTCGTCCTATTTTTAGTACCAATCCTTCAAACATCAAAACAACGAAGCTTAACCTTCCGTCCTCTGTCCCAAATCCTATTTTGAACCTTAGTTGCAGACGTAATTATCCTCACATGAATTGGCGGCATGCCCGTTGAACACCCTTACATTATTGTAGGTCAAATCGCATCCTTCATCTATTTCTTCATTTTCCTCGTGCTTTCCCCCATCGCAGGACTAGTAGAAAATAAAGTCTTTGAATGACAATGCACTAGTAGCTCAGCACACAGAGCGTCGGCCTTGTAAGCCGAACGTCGAAGGTTAGAATCCTTCCTACTGCTTCAAAGAAAGGGGATTTTAACCCCTACCCCTAACTCCCAAAGCTAGGATTCTAAATTAAACTATTCTCTGCCGGAATACGCCCCCATCGTACATATATGGATATAGTACATAAATTTATATGGTACTAGTATATGTATTAACACCATTCATTTATATCAAACATTTAATTAATTATGTGGAACATAACACTTTTAATAAACATCAATTGTACAACACCAGTAATGAATGGACATTATACGTAAAACAACAATAAGTGTTTAACTCCAAATTAACTTATATGATACAAAAAAAGAAATTTAAGCTCTAAAAGAAAACTCATTTCCAAAGGAATAATTTTATTCGACATCTCTTCAAAATCAAATATTATGCACAGTAAGAGACCACCATCAGTTGATTTCTTAATGATAACTCTTCTTGATGGTCAGGGACAAAAATCGTGGGGGTTTCACTTCTTGAATTATTCCTGGCATTTGGTTCCTATTTCAGGGCCATTACTTGAATTCATTCCCCTATCTTTCCTTGACGCTGGCATAAGTTAATGGTGGAGTACATAATACTCGTTACCCAACATGCCGGGCATTCTTTCTAAGGGACAAGGGGTATTTTTTTCTCTTTTTCCTTTCACCTGGCATTTCACAGTGCATACAGAATTATAACACAAGGTTGAACATTTCCTTGCATTAGAAAACAGAAATGAATGGTGAAAAGATATTCTTTTAAGAATTGCATAACTGATATCAAGTGCATAATATGTGATTTATTCTCCTATCTCTGCCGGAATACGCCCCCATCGTACATATATGGATATAGTACATAAATTTATATGGTACTAGTATATGTATTAACACCATTCATTTATATCAAACATTTACACCTGGCATTTCACAGTGCATACAGAATTATAACACAAGGTTGAACATTTCCTTGCATTAGAAAACAGAAATGAATGGTGAAAAGATATTCTTTTAAGAATTGCATAACTGATATCAAGTGCATAATATGTGATTTATTCTCCTAACATACCTATGATACGCCCCCCTCGGCTTTTGCGGGTCAAACCCCCCCTACCCCCCCAAAACTCCTGAGATCCTTGTATTCCTGCAAACCCCCCCTTAAACAGGAGGATCCCTAGAGTATTTGTTTCATATTTAAAGTGTGTTATAAAATATTATAATATTTCTTTTTT